TTGTGAAAGAATAGAGTGAATGAGAAAGATAGTAAATTTTGTTTGAACTGAACCACTGATAAAAAAAAGAGGATAAATACTTAGGAAGTCAAATGGGCTTTTTATTGGGGATAGAGGGACTTGAACCCTCACGATTTCTAAAGTCGACGGATTTTCCTCTTACTATAAATTTCATTGTTGTCGGTATTGACATGTAGAATGGGACTCTATCTTTATTCTCGTCTGATTACTTAGTTTTTCAAAAGATCTATCAAACTCTGGAATGAATGATTTAATAATTGAATATTCGATTATTAAATCAATTTCTATTGGAATGGATTCACAATAACTCTGAATTTTGCATATTCTATTATAACATTCATATTATTCAATAACTAATTATATATATATATGGATTCCGGTCATGATTAATCGTTTGATATGTCAGTATGTATACGTACGTATTAGGTATATGGGAATATCTTTTCTGTCATTTTGAGAGACGGATTCCAACTACCAACGAAACGTAGTCAACTTCATTCGTTAGAACAGCTTCCATTGAGTCTCTGCACCTATCCTTATTTATTCTAATTCTAGTTTTATAAACCTTTGTTTTCTCAAAAAAAATAAGGATTTGGCTCAGGATTGCCCATTTTAAATTCCAGGGTTTCTCTGAATTTGGAAGTTACCACTTAGCGGGTTTCCCCACTAAAGCTCAATCCAATCAAGTCCGTAGCGTCTACCAATTTCGCCATATCCCCTTTGATACCAAAATCCAGTTGGAATTTTCTTTCATTTATTTTGTTTGTTTGGACCCGTTGAATTCGTTAGATAATGATTTCTATATTGAAAAAGTGTATGCTGCTATTTTCTTTTTTTTGGCTATTCTCCACCAGTTCATCTATATTGAATGAACCCTGTTTCAATCAGAAATGATTCTATCATTGATGTATCCGCAATTCAATAGGGATAGATATATCCAACATATATACGTTTCTCCCTCTCTTTCATTTTTACAGTGCGACTTGGATGGAATAGTGGAACGGTCGATATTCATTCTTCTTTTTTTTTTTTTCCTCCTATCTCCTCCTTTTCCGAATAAAATCAGAAGAATGTGTCATTTTCATTTAGATTGTATCTTTATCCTTATCTTTTTCTTATCTTAGTTATCTTAGGACCGATGCGCTATAGCTATTATAGCTATAATTAACTTAGATATGATTTCCTAAAATTTTCTATAACTTAACTGCAACTGCAAATTCAAAAAAAGAATTCTAAGAAGTAATTCGATTTTTTCTAATCATAATTTCCAATTTGATCAATTTGGTATTAATTATAATTCAAAAAATGAATTCAAAAAATGAAAGAAAAATGAAATTCCAATTTTTTTATCTATTTTGATTAATCTATCTATTTTATCTATATTATTTAATCTATCTATTTAATCTATATAAAATCTATACTATTAGAATATATTCTAATAAATAGATTATAGATTATATTATACATTCTAGTTAGAAGTAGTTCTAACTATATAATATAGTTCATATTAAATGAAATGCTCATATTAAATGAAATTTCATGAAATTTCATTTTCATATAGTTAAGTTAATATTAAATTAAATGAATAGCTAAGATCAGCTAATAGCTAAAATCCGGTAGTTTCCTCAATTACTATATACTATTTCTCTTATGTTATGTGATATGTGATTATGTGAGCCCGCTTAGCTCAGAGGTTAGAGCATCGCATTTGTAATGCGATGGTCATCGGTTCGACTCCGATAGCCGGCTTTTTCTCTATCGATTTTTTTATGATTGAGAATTTTTCCTCTCCTTTTCTCCAAATGTGAAATCGCTGATCTATCTATTATGTCGTGGTAACTTGCAACTATAAATAAAAAATGTATTGGAGAAATTCGATCTCTCTCTACAGAACAAATCATAAAGCGGAGCCGCAACTTCCTATCTATAATATATATTTTATATATATATATCAATATATATATATATATATATATAAAATATATAAAATAAATCCATATACAAAAAATCCGGATATTGATACAATTTATTCTACTTTATACTTTATTTTATTTCAGTAGATTTAGCTTTGCTTAGTTTATCTCTTAGTTCAGTTTTCACTTTTTTATTCTGAAAAATGGAATTTCAATAAAATAAAACAAAAAAGGAGTCTTTATGTCTCGTTACCGAGGACCTCGTTTCAAAAAAATACGCCGTCTGGGGGTTTTACCAGGACTAACTAGTAAAAGACCTAGATCCGGAAGTGATCTTAAAAACCAATTGCATTCTGGGAAAAGATCGCAATATCGTATTCGTCTAGAAGAAAAACAGAAATTGCGTTTTCATTATGGTCTGACAGAGCGACAATTACTTAGATATGTGCATATCGCTGGAAAAGCCAAAGGGTCAACAGGTCAGGTTTTACTACAATTACTTGAGATGCGTTTGGATAACATCCTTTTCCGATTGGGTATGGCTTCGACCATTCCTGGAGCCAGGCAATTAGTTAACCATAGACATATTTTAGTTAATGGTCGTATAGTGGATATACCAAGTTATCGTTGTAAACCAAGAGATATTATTACTACGAAGGATAAACAAAGATCGAAAGCTCTGATTCAAAATTATATTGCTTTATGCCCCCACGAGGAATTGCCAAAACATTTGACTTTTGACTCATTCCAATATAAAGGAGTAGTAAATCAAATAATAGATAGTAAATGGATTGGTTTGAAAATAAATGAGTTGTTAGTCGTAGAATATTATTCCCGTCAGACTTGAACCTAACGAAAATAACAAAGAAAGTTTCAGAAAATTTTGTCTCTTTTCGACGAACTAAACGAAAATAAAAATAAATAGATCTAAGGGTCTTGATCCGTATTTTTTTCATTTCATTCACATATCACAAATGGATCAACAGTAAGATTTTTTGACTCTTTCCGATATTTATATTTTACCTACCACTGTAATTAGGAATAGATAATTTCTATCAAATAAAGGTTCTCCTGTTGGGATGATGGTTAAAATTGTTATTTGATATATTGTGTTCAGTAACGTTGGTGAATTAAGAGAAACGGAAAGAGAGGGATTCGAACCCTCGGTAAACAAAAGCCTACATAGCAGTTCCAATGCTACGCCTTGAACCACTCGGCCATCTCTCCTACATAACATAATCTTATTATTGACCAGAAACCGAATGAATAGCGAGTCATTTATATTATTGCAGTACAGGTACGACCGGTGAATGGTTCTATAGGAATAATTCTTTTCAAATCCAATTTTTCATTTGTCAACAAAAACTTCTCTCATCAGCTACCCCATAGATCTAGTACAAATTTTGGAATCGTCCCATGGATTTTTCTATTTCAATTGTATGGCATGACGTATCTATGTTATGCAAACAAAAAAGAAAACAGATGCTTACCTTACTCTATTTTTATGTTATTTCGTACTGTACAATTCCTTTAGTTTGTGGGATCATTTTCCCCGAGGGGTAATCAAGAGAATTATAGAATGGATTGTGAATTATGCCTAGATCTCGGATAAATGCAAATTTTATTGATAAGACCTCTTCAATTGTAGCCAATATCTTATTACGAATAATTCCGACAACTTCCGGAGAAAAAAGGGCATTTAGCTATTACAGAGATGGTGCGATTTGATTCTTTTTTTTGTAGTCTAGTCGTCCTCAGTATTACGATACGAGAAAGAAAAGAGACGTGGTTAAAGAAAAGAGACGTGGTTCGGGATAGAAAGAACCAAATTATTGAAATAAACCCACGCTTGGTGAAGGTGAAGTTTGTAGATAGAACAATTCCTTCTGTCGTGTATCCTCGATTGATGCAGCCTCAGATGCTTCAATTGTCAATTTGAGTATTGAGCGAAAGGTTACACCTATAGGTTTCGTATTGCGAGTCAATCCTACTCCACTAGTACCAATAGGCGGCATAGGGGAAGAAGCACTACACCTAGGAATCAACAACACGAAAACTTTGTTATAAATTAACCTTTTCCTTATCGGTATCAGGGCTAACAAGAATGGTTGGGACAATAAACATCCATCTCGTTCGTACTTTGGGTACCCGTATAACCATCAAAGATCGTTGAAGTGACTAATTCCTGGAAATAGGGGGCGTTGAAGACAAAGAAATTGTTGGAGTTACCATTTCCATCTAGCACTAATACGATTGGATTGGTGTTAAGAAAAAACCTCTTGCGGGAAGGCTGGCTAGAGATTTCTTGTAAAAATACCAGCTCCTGTCAGTTCATAATGAGAAGAGTTAAATTTGAATTCCATGGATTATTTCCCTTAGTACTATGCACAGAAGGGAGGAGCCGTATGAAATGAAAATCTCACGTACGGTTCTGGAACGGAGATTCTTTGAATAGAATGAACGACCGTAACGGATGTTGGCTCAATCCGAAGGAAATTATGCGGAAGCTTTACAGAATTATTATGAAGCTACGCGATTAGAAATTGATCCCTATGATCGAAGTTATATACTCTATAACATAGGCCTTATACACACAAGCAACGGAGAGCATACAAAGGCTTTGGAATATTATTTCCGCGCACTAGAACGAAACCCATTCTTACCACAAGCTTTTAATAATATGGCTGTGATCTGTCATTACGTGCGACTATCTCCACTATAGAAAGAAGGAAAAAAAGATCCAATTGACTAGTATACAAAAAATAGGCTTTCTACATATGCATCGTCTAAAGCAACGGTTTTTATCAGCTGTAGCAAGTAAAGAGACTTCACGAGAACCAAAATAGGAAGAAATGGATACAGCCTATATACTATACTCTATGGATAAAGGATTGAAAAGATAGAGAAAGCACCGTAAAGATCAATTAGCAAGCTATTGGGTCGATAGAGTTAAGAACTGCTTACTTATGCCGTGATACGGGATAAAAGTGAGGAATCAACTTATGTAATAGAGTCGATCCACTAAAGTATTGAGCAGCGGTGTAGTATCAGATCCCAAAGATGGTA